TCTTAAGATTTAACAAACAAGATATTGGTAGGTTTTGGGTCAAGCTAGGTCTATTATGTAATAAAAATTTTCAATTTATATCAGAAGTATATCGTATATTTATATCAGAAGTATATCGTATTTCATCTCATAATTTATCGTCCTTCAAAAAAAATCATTTTTTTTTTTTTTTATCAATTTCATTTTATAAATCAATAAATAAATTTATGTTATGTATAGTACTTAATATATATTTATATATATTTATATATATATTATATATATTATATATTTCTTGATTGATCTTTCTTTCATTGGAAACCTAGAATCTAAAATTGGCGTATTTTTCGTATAATCGTATTTTTAGTATAATCACTTAAAAAAGGGTTTTTCTTATTTGGTTTAAATTAAACATTAGCATTAGGGATATATATCGTAATAATAATTTATCGAAAAGAATGGTTTAGAAAGTTATAAAACACATTTTAAACTTAATTAATTAGTTTTGACTACAAATTATATATTTTCTTATATATTAATTTAATAATTCTATATTAGTTTAATAATAATAAGTATATTAGATATACTAAATACTATAGTTATGATTTTATGATATAAAATAATCTAAATAAAAGAGAAAATCTTTTATTCTTGAATCGAGGGGGATTCTTATTTTCCCCACCCTAAAAAAAAACACACAATAAAGCATACTCAAAGGAAAGATTAATCTTGTGCTTGCGTTTATTCTTTTTTCAAACAAAAGAATATAGTATTATAATTAAAATTTATATAATTTTAATTTAGTAGACACAAGAATCCTTTTTTAATTATAAAAGCGAAACTAATTCAATTTACTCTTGCTATTGGTCCGGTCAAAACAAAACATTAGAAAATATCCAGTTGTCCTTTTATTTCTATTTAAATATTTTTTATTATATATTTATCTATATTAATACATAATAGAATATTTAAATTTCAATTAAGTTACTATAATTTATAATATAAAAATGTTATATAATTTAATATATAAATATAATTAATATAATTCTAAGTTAATATAATTTAGAATTTTTCTAATTTTTTAAGTATTATTTAAAATTTATTATATATAAATATAAATTAAGTATTTAAAGTATAAAGTATTAACTTTTATTCTAAGATTCTAATAAAATTTTAAAACTATTCATATTTATTAGAATATAATACAAATTTTTATAAATTTTTTTAACTTATAATTTTAAAATAATTATAAAAGAAAACTGATAAATAAAGAAATTATAAAAAATTTCCAATTAGAAACAAATTAAACTGACTGCTTTTCGAGCCAGAACAACTCAGATTATTCCAGTCTTTGATTATTTATTTGTTGCATAAAAAAAACTTTTTGAATTCCTTGTAGAAAGAGATTTACCTAAGGAAAAAGCTTTCAATGCTGCCCAATATCCTTTCTTTTTCCAAATATTTTTACGAATCCGCTTTTTTGAGATAGAAGTACGTTTTTTCGGAACTGCCATTAAAAATTATAATAAGGTTTTAATCCCTATAGTTGGATGTCAAAGACATCTATTGTTCAAAACTAATTGTTCTTTATTATTCATTATCCAGTTATCTATTTATTTTATAGATTGTACTCCCTTCATAAAAACATGAATATAGAAAAATCGCGTAACTAAAAAAAGAAAATAAATCAAAAAGTACTGGGAACAAAAAAAAAAAGAATTGTTTTATAGAATATAAAACAATATCGAATAATTCATTTTTTTTTCTTGGTCCTCTTATATCCTCATTCAAATCCATATCTATAAGATTTGGTATGCCATATAAATCTAATAGATTAACGTTGATATGATAATCAAATAAAAAAAATACAAACAAAAAAACTATACCCTTCTTTATATCTCTATTTTATATTTCTGTCTAGTTTCTTTTTATCGCCCTACATTGATTTGATTTATATATAGTTAATAAAAAATTTATATAGGTAATGTAATAAAAAGGACAAAAATACATAATAAAAAAAGATCCAAAGTTTTACTAAACCAACCCTTTTTTCTATTAATTATTAAATTAATTGGTCAAGCTCGAAAAAAGAGCAAAAGTATATCTAATTTTAATTTTAAAATGTGCAAGAGACTAGTACTTAATCTATTATTTGTTAAAAACTAAAAATGCTAAGAGAAATAATTTTCTACAAAATATTTTACTAAGTCCTCCTTTTAATTTTATGTAAAGTAAAGTTTTGGGTGTCATAGTTTTTAGATCAGAGCTTTTCCTAAAAATAGAAAAGTTAAATATAAAAATAATATTACAATAAAAGACAATCAATGAGTTCCAAAATCCATTTTTAGAATAACCCCAAAAAAGTTATTTCTTTTTTTGGGGGATAAGTTATAGTTTTTTTATGATTCAGATCAAATACTGATTTTGGTGTAATTCTTTATCTTTGATTTATCAATATATATATAAATTAGTGTAATACGAAATAATAATGAAAATTTTCATTTTCTTTTTTTGGATATTCATCAAATTTTACTTAAATAATAATTGAATTTTAAAATTTGACTAAAACTACTATTTTTTTTTTTTTCATCTTTTTCATTCAATAATAATTTGTTCATATCATTTGACCAATTTTAACCTCTTGATTTGAAATATTTAAAATAGTTGAAAAAGATTCAGAATAATTCTAAAATTCTATATTTTATTTTGTTTATTATTATATTAAGTTTTTATTTTATTAACTGACCCCTTTCATTTCAAAAGAAATGAGAACCGGTAAATCAGAAACAAGTACTTAAGATAAAAATAAAAAGACTCTTTTTTTATTTATTTTTATGGAATATATATATCAATATTCATGGATTATAGCTTTCATCTCACTTCCAGTTCCTATATTAATAGGAGTAGGGCTTCTACTTTTTCCAACGGCAACAAAAGATCTTCGCCGTATATGGGTTTTTCCAAGTGTTTTATTGTTAAGTATAGTTATGCTTTTTTCAACCTATCTAACTATTCAACAAATAAATAACCCTTCTATCTATCTATCTATATGGTCTTGGACTATAAATAATGACTTTTCTTTAGAATTTGGCTATTTGGTTGACCCACTTACTTCTATTATGTTAATATTAATTACTACTGTTGGAATTTTGGTTCTTATTTATAGTGACAATTATATGTCTCATGATCAGGGATATTTGAGATTTTTTGTTTATATCATTTTTTTCACTACTTCAATGGTAGGATTAGTTACTAGTTCTAATCTGATACAAATTTATTTTTTTTGGGAATTGGTTGGAATTTGTTCTTATTTATTAATAGGTTTTTGGTTCACACGACCTACTGCAGCAAATGCTTGTCAAAAAGCTTTTGTAACTAATCGCGTTGGAGATTTTGGTTTATTATTAGGAATTTTAGGTTTTTATTGGATAACGGGCAGTTTAGAATTTCGGGATTTGTTTGAAATATTCAATAAGTTGGTTTCTAATAATGAAGTTAATTTTTTATTTGCTACTTTGTGTGCCTTTCTATTATTTGCTGGTGCAATTGCTAAATCTGCCCAATTTCCTCTTCATGTATGGTTACCCGATGCTATGGAGGGGCCTACCCCTATTTCAGCCCTTATACATGCTGCTACTATGGTTGCAGCTGGAATTTTTCTTGTAGCTCGGCTTCTTCCGATTTTTATAGTTATACCTTATATAATGAATCTAATAGCTTTGATAGGTATAATAACATTACTTTTAGGGGCTACTTTAGCCCTTGCTCAAAAGGATATTAAAAGGGGTTTAGCTTATTCGACAATGTCTCAATTGGGTTATATGATGTTGGCTCTAGGTATGGGTTCTTATCGGGCTGCTTTGTTTCATTTGATTACTCATGCTTATTCTAAAGCATTGTTGTTTTTAGGATCTGGATCTATTATTCATTCAATGGAAACTATTGTTGGATATTCTCCAGATAAAAGCCAGAATATGATTCTTATGGGGGGTTTAAAAAAACATGTACCAATTACAAAAACATCTTTTTTTTTAGGTACACTTTCTCTTTGTGGTATTCCACCTCTTGGATGTTTTTGGTCCAAAGATGAAATTCTTAATGATAGTTGGTTCTATTCACCAATTTTTGCAATAATAGCTTTTTCCACGGCGGGATTAACTGCATTTTATATGTTTCGTATCTATTTACTTACTTTTGAGGGACATTTAAATGTTTATTTTCAAACTTACAGTGATAAAAAAAGAAGTTCTGTTTATTCAATATCTTTATGGGGTAGAGAAGAGCAAAAGTGGATTAAAACAAAATTTCACTTATTACCTTTATTAACTATGAATAATAATAAAAGGACTTCTTTTTTTTTTAAAAAGAAATATCGAATTAATAGAAATGTAAAAAGTATGAGGGAACCTATTATTACTATTCCTAATTTCAGTACTAATAACATTTTCTCTTATCCTCATGAATCAGACAATACTATGCTATTTCCTATGCTTGTATTAAGTCTATTTACTTTGTTCATTGGAATTATAGGAATTCCTTTCTGTAATCAATTCAATCAAGAAGGAAAGCAGTTGGATATATTAACAAAATTATTAATTCCGTCTATAAACCTTTTATATCAAAATAAAAAGATTTTGATGGATTGGGATTGGTATGAATTTATAACAAATTCAACTTTTTCAGTTAGTATAGCTTCCTTCGGAATCCTTATAGCGTCTTTTTTATATAATTCTGGTTATTCATCTTTACAAAATTTGAATTTATTTAATTCATTTGTTAAAGGTATTTATAATAACCTGAAAATTTTTCGGGATAAAATACTAAATGTGACATATGATTGGTCATATAATCGAGGTTATATTGATTTTTTTTATGAAGCATTTTTAATTCAAGGTATAAGAATATTGTCTAAACTAATTCATTTTTTTGATAGACAAATAATTGATGGAATTACGAATGGGGTCGGTATTTCTAGTTTTCTCGTAGGAGAAGGTATTAAATATGTAGGTGTTGGTCGAATC